AGGGTTTAGTTGTACACTTGAAAGATAGCCTAGAAAGTCTAGGGAATGGTTGGATAATTGGTTTATATGGATCCTTCTTGGTTGAGACCACACATAAAAACGACATTGCCAGAAATTGGAAAGGTAATATTTCCATTTATTCATCAGAAGAGGCGTCCCTTTTGAAGCCAGAATGGCTTTTCCTTGATACCTAACATAATGCATGAAAGGATCCTTTAACAACCATGGGATGGCCTGAAAATCCTTAGTAAAGACATCCAAGATATGTTCTATTTTTACATGGAAATGGATTCGCTCAAGAAGGGTTCCAAAAGATCTTGATCGTAAATGAGAAGATTGGTTCCGGAGAAAAATGAAAATGGATTCGTATTCACAGACATGAGAATTATATAAGAACAGGAGCAATCTTCGATTTTTTTTTGAAAGGATGGAAATCGATTTATTTTGAGAAATAAAACTATTCCAATTACGAATCTCGTGGAAAAAGAATCGTAAAAAATGCAAAGAGGAAGCATCTTTCACCCAGTAACGAAGAATTTGAATCAAGATTTCCAGATGGACAGGATAGGCTATTAGTATATTTGACACATAATTTAAACGGGAAAATTTATCCTCTAAAAAAGGAAATATTGAATGAATTGATCGTAAATTATGAGATTCTTCTATTTTTTTAGCTTCTAGAGAAGATATTAAGCGTAGGTAAAATGGAATTTCCACAATGACTCCAAATCCCTCTGGTATCATTTGAAAATACAAATTTTTGTTATGCCCTAAAAATGGATTTTGGTTAGAATCATTAGCAGAAATAAACAAACGATTCTGGTGATACATTCGAGTAATTAAACGTTTCACAATCAGTAAACTGAATTTATTGTCAGAACCCGCATTTTCTAACAAAATTGATCTAGTTAAACCACGATCATGAGTAAGTGCATAAATATACTCTTGAAAGATAAGTGGGTATAAAAAGTCAAAGTTATGTTGCCGAGATCTATCCCGTTCTAAATATCTTTGGAATTCCTCCATTTGACAAATTCGATTTGAACCAAAGGGTTTCTTGAGTTATCAAATAACACATAGTGCGATACAGTCAAAACAAGGTATTATAGTAAAACAAAAAATAGATACCTCGGGGATAGGTCGATTCATCCGCGGATTCTATCCTTTTCTTTTTCCATCTAATTAATCGGTTTATGCGATAACAAGATGATTAGAAATCCTTTATTTTTTCAACCCAATCGATCTTCTGATTTTAGAAAAAATTCTCTTTATCAATATGCTTCTTCTTTTACACATCCATCTCCATTTGATTATGGAATGGCGAATAGTTAGGATTCATGAAAAAAATCAGCAATCAACCCCACTCATGAGAGAAGACTTTCCCACGCCGGGCACTAATATCTTTTTAACATAGAATTAGATTAGGTAATTATTCCAAAATTAAGAACAAAAGCTCGTTGCTTTTTCTTTATCTATAATTAATTGGAGCCCTAAGGCTCTATCCATTTATTAACTCAACTCAATTTAAAATTCTTTTTGTTCCAGTCCAACCAAAAATTCAAACAAGGTTTTGTACCGATCCGGTAAGACTGAAAGATTTTCAGAATTCTCCATTGATACGACATGCTGCTTTTTCCATTCATTCCCTTTCAGGATCAGTCGTGGTCTTACAAACTCTACCGATGGTATGGACGAATCCCTTGCTTCATCCAAATGTGTAAAATATTTTAGCCGCACTTAAAAGCCGAGTACTCTACCGTTGAGTTAGCAACCCCAATAAAATAAGTTAAGAAGGGCATGTAGATAAAATCAAAATAAATAAACATATTGGATTATACGATTAGAACATTGAACTAGCAAGAAATCTAAAAAAAAACATTTTCTAATTGATTCTGAACATAAAAACAGATCAGATAAAAATTCAAGAGATTCTCAAATAAATATAAAGAAATGGCAAAATTTATAGATATAGACCGCCTCTTACTCTTATGTTATCCATTTTTTAAGTAAAAAACAAAATTTATGGAATGAAGATAAATAAATCCACTTATTAATGATCGAATTATATGTGTTCGATATACTGTTGTCAATATAAATGCTGAGAAAATAAAAAATATTAAAAAAGGACTCGTGTTGGATTGGCACTCCATATCTAATCTACATAGATACAAAAGAAAGTGTCGGTGGAAGAATAAATTAAGTAGAGGAAAAAATCTCGGGTTTACTCATTCAATAGATATAAATAAAATAAGCAAGCTTGATCCTCTGTTTGTTATTTATTTAGTACAATTTCAATGACCTACTTGATTGAAGTGAATATCAGAATTTTATATTTCTATTTTTCGATCCAATTACTTCATTTATTCACTTGATCTTTTTCTAGACATTTTATTTATATCTATAACAACAAAAATATATTTTTGTTGTTATAGAATGTGGGATTTTAAACAAGCAATAATAAATTCATATGAATAGAGCAAAAAAAGATAGTAAAAAAAGTTATATTATACAAAGCTATATATGAATTGTCCCTCTTTTTTGTATTTCATTAATTGAATTTCCTTTAATTACGATGAAGTTCCTTAAAAACCTCCGCCTTCCTTAAAATATCATCAACAGTTCCTGTAGGTTGAGCGCCTTTTTGAAGGAAATATAGAATAGCAGGAATATTCAAATAAGTTTGATTTTTTATCGGATCATAAAAACCTACTTTGCGAATATCCCTTCCTTCTCTTTGAGATCGAACATCAATTGCAACGATTCGATAGACAGTTCATTGGGATAGATGTATATGAGCAATACCCCCCCTAGAAACGTATAGGAAGTTTTTTCCTCATACGGCTCAAGAAAAATGATTCGAAGTTATGTCTATGTATAGATTTAGAATGTTAACCTAGGTTCATAAAATCATTAAATTGATTCGATCATGATTTTTTCTTTTTCAAAAAAAAGAAAAAAATCATTCATACTCATAACTCAAGTTGGATAACTTTCAAATCGCTCAAAGGAGAATCCTTAAGCATTTCATTTATTGAATGGTCTCTAACCCCCTTTTTGTCTCGTTTTTGTTTAGAATCTATTTGGATTTATCACTCGAATCCAGTCCAGTTGGTGAGACAATCAAAATGGGCTTTACTTGTTTCAGGATCTTTTATCTTTGCTTTGAATCATTAGGTTTAGACGTTACTTCGGCGTTCCTTAATCCTTTCAAAACGGCAGCAACATACCTTTTTGTTTGCGATTTCTTTCTATACTTCTATAAAAGAATCATACGAACAGTTGATTCTTGCGTGATACACTTTTGATCTAAAGATTTTTATCCAATCCAACAAATTTTCCTTTTGGATTTGAAACTTGCTTGAATTGGACCCTTTCCATTTATATATCAAAAATAGATTTACGAAGTTGGAACAACTTATTGATTGGCACTAACCCTAGATCTTTGCCCCCGAGAAATGAATTAATACTTTCTACTCGAGCTTCATCATGTACTATTTACTTACATTACAACCCAACAAGGGTCCGAATGAACAGAACAAATAATGTCGAGCTAAGAGCACTTCTATTCTTATATAAAATAGAAAATGGTGGATGTAAGAATCCATGGCTAATCATGTCCTTCAAGTCGCACGTTGCTTTCTACCACATCGTTTCAAACGAAGTTTTACCATAACATTCCTCTAATTTGAAACCGATATGAAATTGATTCAATTATGGAATCATGAATAGTCATTGCTTTAACTAGTACCCAATACATAGAAATCTATACTTATTTTCTTCTTCTCTATATCTATTAGGGATGGGTAGATATTTTTATGAAGAAGCCTCAGCAAGAATTTACCCTTTATTTTAATTTTAAAATAAATAAACACAACTAAATGAGTTCTTTTTGAATCTCTATCTTCAAGTGATTTGATAAGACAGATTCAATAGCCTTACATTTCTTCAAGTACCAAGAACTTCATTAAATTGAATTCAAAAATGGAACACTTCAACGTCATTATTGGAATAAAGTTTTACAATAAAGACCACATTTGATCATCATAAAAGAGATAAATACATCATCTTTCTTTGCAAATTGAATCATTAATGGTTTAAAGCAAATTCTTTTTTTGTTTTCACAGAATAGATAAAAAAGACTGATGTAAGAAAGGATTTAGGTCGTTAGTCTTTCATCTGCTTGATAAAATAAGATTCGGAAGAATAGGGGATTCCTATTTATCAGATAGACTGAACTATTGTCACTAAAAAGATCGCTACTCTATATTAAATTAGCGATATTCGGTGTTAAATATTTAAGACATCACAACAAAAATAGAAAGACCTTGGCCTCTGAAATCGAACAGTAACAATCCATATATACGATAACAATACAAAAAAAGTATATAAACACTTCTTTAATATGTATTTTGTTTGACTTGAAGTTTAGCAATCTTTCTGTAATCTTTTCACAAAGTAAAGTGAATAGAATATATGAATAAATTCCCGCCTCAACCGTTACATAAATTTCCAAGATTTATTAGAACCAAACTCGAAATACATAAAAAGAAGGTTCTAAGTATCTAAAAAAGGGGCTCAAAGAATCTACATCTGTTACATATTCAACTTGATTCTTTGTTAAAGTTAATAAGATCGGACAGACACAGATATTGAAATGGAAACCTTCCATTATCATTACTGATTAATTTCTATCTACTCCCGGAATTCCATGGGTATGCTGAGTCATAAATTAAAAAGATCTTCTTTTAGACGATGCTAGATAAAATAGTCTAAGTAGAAAGTCAAACAGGTCCAGATTAAGTCCTTGCTCCTCTTTTTTATTTTACCCTAACCTAGTTTTAAGAGACTCAATCCTTGATTAAATTCAATTAGTATAAAGAGCCCTTACCCTCTTGTTTAGAATTCGAGGAATTCTAAATTTGGCTGCTTCGTTTCATTTAAGGGATAGGGAGTATAGAGACTTTTCTTTCGTATTGCAATTCAGAATGCAGAATTGAAAAATAGATATGAGATATAAGGTTTTTCTAAGTAACTAACTTCAATATGAAGGATCAAACTCTTATCTTGTTGATTGATATTCCCATCTTACTTGAATCCGAAATAGATTCAGTTACTTACATCCGCATACCATTTGAATTCGACTTAGTTTGTGAAAAAGATATGATTCAAAAATAAGAAACAAGAATCGCATTTGATCCAATATTAGACTCTTACACAGAAAGTTGTTCAAATAAAATAACCCTTATTCTGACGAAATGGGTACGTACGCTCTGGGACGGAAGGATTCGAACCTCCGAATAGCGGGACCAAAACCCGTTGCCTTACCACTTGGCCACGCCCCATTTTAGATTTCTATTTAACACTAATAAAACTAATACCGGTATTGGTTGTTCGTCAATTCTGGTCCAAATATCTCTGTAATAAATTAAAGTGTTGCTAGGATTTTGACACGTATCGATATAAAATGAAACTCAATTCATTGATCATTACAGATAATTCAATTTAAATATTGTATGAAAGTATAATTTCTTCTATTCTCTTCTATTTTAAGTTTGAGAATTGAAGGATTTGTGATTGGGCCAGTTCAAAGAAAAAGAGACATTTTTTTGTCAACCTTACTTTTTTTCATTTTTATATTTATTTTATATTAAAAACTCAATCAAAATGCAATTATTTCCAAGAATCAAATGTTTGTTATGCTTAATATCTTCAGTTTGATCTGTCTTAATTCTGCCCTTTATTCGTATTCGATTTATTCTACGAGTCGTTTTTTCTTTGCCAAATTGCCCGAGGCCTACGCTTTTTTGAATCCAATTGTAGATGTTATGCCAGTCATACCTGTACTCTTTTTTCTTTTAGCATTTGTTTGGCAAGCTGCGGTAAGTTTTCGATGAGATCTTTAATACTGTCCTAAGAAAAATTCATGATTTATTCGAGAACAAAAAATTCTAACAATACAATTAAACAATTAATAAGATAAGTTAAATTCTCGATTCAAACATTTGAAAATCTTAGATAGGCACGATAAATCCGGATCACCCCACTTTAGTTTAGCCCTTTTCTAATGCCAGAGAAAGACCCTATGTAAGGTTCCCTACAATATCTAATTATGGATAGGAAATGGAATGAAAGGCTCTTATTACAAATGAGTTTCTGAGGATTTTTTCCATTTCTAGAAACAACGCTTCAGTTCTTGGTGTCAAAAAAAATAGGATATGTGATATAAAACGGAGAATCTATTCTCTTTTTCCCAAAAATGATCTTGGAGATTGTGTAATGCTTACTCTCAAACTCTTCGTTTACACAGTAGTGATATTCTTTGTTTCTCTCTTCATCTTCGGATTCCTGTCTAATGATCCAGGACGTAATCCTGGGCGTGAAGAATAAAAATAAAAAGGATTTTTCATTTTCCTTGCTTGATTTTACCTTTTCGTAGGATTTTATCTATTACACACGTTTAATTATAAAAAAGGGTTTGAGAAATTTAAAACAAAAGATAAATTAAATACCAAGGCATCAACGGAAAGGGAAAGAGAGGGATTCGAACCCTCGGTACGACTAACTCGTACAGCGGATTAGCAATCCACCGCTTTAGTCCACTCAGCCATCTCTCCCAAGTGAAAAGAGCTAATTACGATGTTATATTATACATAAAGTAAGGCTTGAAAAAGATCTTTCTTTATCTCTCTTTATTATAGAGATATATACAACTTTTATCAGCAATATAGCCCGGCTAGGTATTCACCTAGCGGGGCCGCATTTTGCTCCAACGAATCATAAATCAAAAATGAGTTATCTAATTTGAAAACAAAAATGTTTATTTTTATTATTGAAGCAACAACAATAAGATTCTATATCTTATGATTCTTATAATATAGAACCATCATTTTATTTTTTTCTTTACTGGAATAAAAAGAATAAAAAACGAGACTATGGATTCTTGCACCATGCATTTTGATTTACGACTTCAGCGGTTTTGTCAATTCGTATCTGACAAAACACCTCTAGCAAAAATAGAGATTTTTTTTTGAGTTATTTAACTTTTCCTAATCTCATTAAGTTCCTTGCTGAAAAGTCAAATGTGATGTTCACAACCATTTTATGATCCTATCTTAATTACGCCCAATTCCCTTATTCGACAAAAAGTATATTTCTATATAATAATTGCATTGTAGCGGATATAGTTTAGTGGTAAAAGTGCGATTCGTTCTATTAACCCCCCGAACTATTAAGGGGTCTTTCGATTTTATTTATATTTCGATCAAAAACTTTATTTCGTAAAAGGATTAAATCCTTTACCTCTACTTCTCATTTCAACGAGAGATTCGAGGAAAAAGATACATTCTCGTAATTTGTATATCTTAAAGGTTAATTAAAAATGGAAAGATTGGATTATGAAATTGCGAAACATAATCTTCTTTTTTGAACCAATTGAATGAGTATGAGTAAAAGATCCATGGATGAAGATAGAAAAGCGGATTTCTAATCGTAACTAAATCT